CTAATTTGCTCACAAAACCGCTTTAGCGACCTGCCTGTTAGAGTGAAAAGAAGCCGGAAAAACATTATCTTGTCACTCAGAACAAACTCTTAAAGCTCTACCCCACACTACAGAACGCTGAGAGACAAAAGATTCAAACAATATAAATATAAACAAAAGCACAGAAACGAAAGAAATCAAAGAACCCCACGAAGACACAACATTCCACTTAGCAAACCTATCTGGATAATCGGAATACCGACGAGGTATCCCAGCCATACCTAAAAAGTGTTGAGGAAAAAACGTTAAATTAACCCCAACAAACATCAAAACAAAATGAACTTTACTTCAAGCAACATGGAAAGTTACCCCAGAAATCAAGGGATACCAATACCTAAACGCGCTAAACAATGCAAAAACAGCCCCCATTCTTAATACGTAATGAAAATGAGCCGTTACGTAATAAGTATCATGTAATACAATATCTAACGAAGAGTTAGACAAAACAATTCCAGTTAAACCCCCAACAGTGAATAAAAAAATGAACCCCAAAGCCCATATAATAGGGGGCTCACTCTTATTAACAAACCCATGAATCGTGGCCAATCACCTAAACACCTTAATACCTGTAGGCACAGCAATAATCATAGTAGCCGCCGTAAAATAAGCACGAGTATCTACATCTATCCCAACAGTAAATATATGATGAGCCCAAACAACAAAACCAAGAACCCCAATAGACACAATGGCATACACCATACCAAGGTACCCAAACACTTGCTTCTTACCTGCATAATGCATAACAATATGAGAAATCATCCCAAACCCTGGTAAGATTAAAATATAAACTTCAGGATGCCCAAAAAACCAAAACAAGTGCATATACAAAATAGGGTCACCACCCCCAGTTGGATCAAAAAAAGATGTGTTTAAATTGCGATCAGTCAACAACATAGTAATAGCACCTGCCAAAACAGGCAATGCCGCCACTAACAAAATAGCCGTCACAGTGACGGCTCACACGAACAATGGAATTCGTTCAGCAACTACGCCAGGGGAGCGCATATTACCTACAGTCGAAATAAAGTTAATAGCCCCCAAAATAGAAGACGCACCAGCAAGGTGCAAAGAAAAAATAGCTAAATCTACAGAAGCCCCAGAATGTGAAACATTCCTTGACAAAGGGGGATAAACAGTCCAACCAGTACCAACACCACTCTCCACTAACGAAGAACTCAATAACAAGAAAAGAGCAGGCACAAGCAATCAAAACCTCAAATTGTTAAGGCGGGGAAAAGCCATATCGGGAGCCCCAATCATAAGTGGAATAAGTCAATTACCAAAACCCCCAATTATTATTGGCATAACCAAAAAGAAAATTATTATAAAAGCATGGGCCGTAACAATAACGTTATATAACTGATCATCCCCCAACAAACTACCAGGTTGACCCAACTCAGCACGAATCAACAACCTTAAAGCCAAACCAATAAGGCCAGATCACAAAGCCAACAACAAATATAAAGTCCCAATATCTTTATGATTAGTAGAACACAATCACCGCAAATATTTATACTTCACCTCAATATATAATAAGAAGCTCAAAACACAACACTACCTCATTAATCAATGATAAAATACCCTCGGAGAAACACCCTCCAAGCCAATAGGCATAAAAGAATGGTTAACACCACAAATTTCACTACATTGTCCATATAACACACCAGACCTCGCTAAATGAATTGCTAATTGGTTAATACGCCCAGGAACAGCATCAGCTTTCACCCCCACCGCCGGTAAAGCCCAAGCATGAACTACATCAGCGGACCTCACAAGAACTCGCCTATCAACCCCATAAGGCAATACGCAACGATTATCAACCTCTAGCAAACGGTAACCCCCATCAGCAATATCAGAAACCCCTAACATATAAGAATCAAACCTAACTAACTCTTTCCCATCGTTATACTCATACCTCCAATACCATTGATGACCAATTGCTTTTATTCTAACAACAGGCCCACCAACCTCATCCAACAAATATAATAATCGAACAGACGGAACAGCCAAAATTAACAAAAGCAACCCCGGAATTACAGTCCAAGCCCCCTCAAGCCTTTGGGCCTCCATAACGAAACGGGAAGACAAACTACTTTTCAGTAAACACACCATCATGTAACCAACAAAAGAAGACACCAGTACCAAAACAAATATAGCATGATCATGAAAAAAAGACAACTCAAAACCTAATCAACCAAATCTATCCTGAAACCCTAACTGACCTCAAAAGCTCATTTTCTAACTTTATATACCCCCCTTTTACCTATCTCTCCCACTCCAATGAACCCTCACGTCACTCATGAACAACACCTAAAAACAAAATTACCAAAAATATAATTAATACAAAATAACCCCCAAATCACATTCAATTATTCCCAATTCCCATAACAGCCGGAAATAGTAACACAATCTCAACATCAAAAACTACAAAAATAACAGCAAGCAAAAAAAATCGCAAAGAAAAAGGCACACGAGAAGACCCAATAGGGTCAAAACCACACTCAAACGGTCTGGACTTTTCCCGCCCACTAAAACCAGAAACCCCCAACATTAAACCCAAAAAAAGAAAGACCAAACCCAATATAATAGAAACAAAAACCCTAACAATCACTTTTTTTTCATTCGTTCATTACGAACAAAAATAAGCACACCACCAAACGTTATAACGAAAAGGAACAACTATTAACAGAACCACAATCTGCCGTTTTTACTTAAACTACTTCGTCACTCAACCCACTCGCCTTCTTAACACTTTATTAACCCATTACCTATTTCCAGTAACTCCGTTTACTGCTTAAAAAAAAATCTTTAGTAATTAAAACTTAAACGCAAAGAAGAAGAATCTACACATAGAGACCATAAGTTCTGTACTTTAACAAAAAGAATTGATTTGCAATTAAAAATTGAGTAGACCACACTCCAGAACTACCAAACCAATTCCCCAACCTATCAAAAGAAGGGCCTCGGAGAATCTCTGCCTTGAAAACAGATAGAAAACGTTCGACTCGCTTACCCTTCTTTACTCACTTACACAAGGGAAGTAGCTGAGCTAATACATGGCTTCTAACTTTGTAAAGAGAGGTCTAATTCCTTTCACCTCCCTTAATTTAAATAAAGGCACCAATAAATTACCTGCCAAACTTTAAAAATTGGCGTAGGTTGACAAACCCCTTCTTTATTTGAAAAAAGATAAACACCCAACCCCTACGCAATTACCCCTCAAAATTTAACCCACTAAAAGTGTTAACTGCCATCACTATTCTAGCGCTCTTAACAAGTATACTTTTATTTGCATCAAATACTAATGATTTAAAACCCATCAAACCCACAAAACCACTAACCCTAAACACCACCAATCCACAACCCAACTGTACCCAAACCACCACCAATCCACAACCCAACTGTACCCAAACCACCGACAGACACGAACCAAAGAAAAGTAAAGCATCTACCAACCTTACTACTAACGACAAACCAAAACACACCAAATAATTAAAACTTAACCCGGAATGAAAACCCCACACAAACTCTTATTTTTATTTTTAATAACAGCAAGCACAGTAATGGTTCTGTCCTCGTCAAACTGATTAACAACATGAATAGGCCTAGAAATTAATATGCTAGGCTTCATTCCGCTTATGTACTTTAAAATTACAGCTAATGAATCAGAAACAGCAGTAAAATACCTAGTCCCACAATCATTAGGGTCCATGATCTTCATCATGGGAGCCTTAATCTCTAATCACTCTGACACCATACAAATCTTAATACCTATTGCCATATGCCTAAAACTAGGAGCAGCACCACTTCATTTATGATTCCCCGCAGTGATATCTGGCTTATCTTTAATACCCGCCTTTGTCCTTCTAACCTGACAAAAAATCGCCCCAATCTTCGCTATTAGCTCAATAAACCCATCCTTAACCACAAAAATTCTACCTATCGCAGGGATTAGCGCATTATGGGGTGGAATTGGTGGCCTAAACCAAACAGACATCCGCTTATTATTAAGCTACTCGTCAATCGCACACACAGGATGAATACTAGCCGGAGTTGCCTCCCCAGAGCCAGTATTAATTCTATACCTAATAATATATGTAATAATCAATGCCTCACTATTCATCGCCCTCTTTCAAAATAGAGTAAAAACCCACAAACAACTATTTCCGGTTTCACAGAAACCGTACGAGTCCTTCTTACTAGCTATTACAATCTTATCCCTAGGCGGTTTACCTCCACTAACCGGATTCGCAATAAAACTATTAGTACTAATATTTACAGAAGCCAAAACCATTATTTTAACAGCCCTAGTTTCAGGGGCCATTACAAGACTTTACTTTTATTTATCCCTAACCTTTTCACCATTACTAAGACTCCACAAAATACCAGTTTCACAGCTTAAACTAATAACCAGCACATCAACCTCATTTTTGCTCTCACAAATTATACCACTCTCTCTTTTATTTTTCTTTTTTTAACTTTTTATAAACAATACTTACAAATTTAAGAAGAAGAAGAATTAATCATGCACGAAACAAAATAGGGTAAGCTAAACAAGCTATTGGGCTCATAACTCAAAAATAGATATAATTCTTCCTATCAATACCACCATTAAGAGGTTTAAGTTAAAAAAACTAATAGCCTTCAAAGCTTTAATTGACAAACAGTCAATCTCTACGAACAAGAAACTAAAAGTGTTATGGTTTCGGCCCATAAATATGGTTACACCCGTACCCTTGTTCTACAATATTTCATTGACGTATAAGGTTAATTAACCTAATTAAACTACATATGGCAGCTAACACACATTGTGACAAACCCAAACCCAATCAACGCCTTAAACAGGCGCATTAGGGCTCACGGTCAAGATGCTTTTCAAGTAAATCTAAGGTTAAATAAACCCACAACACCAATGTCCTATATTACAGTAGCTAGGAAACTAGGCCTTAGAAAAAAGTACAAAGAGTGACAAAAGGGGTGCCAGCAGTCGCGGTTATACCCCTACTCTAAGTTAACCCCAACCAACCCTAAAGGGTAACACCAGTTTAGATCACTAAGCCAACTTACAACGTAAAAAGATAAATTTACAAGCCAAACCCAAACAGGTCATATTTATAACTACTCTTACAAACCACAAAACGAAACTCGGATTAGATACCCGACTATTGCGTGGCCCAACAGCAAAAAGAATACTAAGAGCGAAAGCTTAAACCTCAAACAATGTGGCGGTACTTTACTCCATGTCAGGGGATCCTGTATCTTAAATCGATAATCCACGAATAATCAAAGCTTTTCTAGTAATCAGTTTGTGTATGGCCGTTTACGCTTGCTCAGAGAAGACCCAGTAGGAAGCAAAAAGAGAACAACTCAACCAATTCAGGTGACATACAACCAATGAAAAGCTGATTTATGGGATACAAATAAACAACCTTATCAGATTAGAGCTTAAAACCCCTATGAAGGAGGACTTGAAAGTAAAATGACACACACGTAGTGCATTTGAACAAGAACTAAAGTGCGCACAAATCGCCCGTCACTCCTGCAACTAAAGCGGGATAAGTCGTAACACAGTAGGGGTAATGGAAATTGCCCCTATCCATCCAGATGGCCGAGCCCCAGGCACCGAGCTTTTAACTCGACTACAGTAAAATACTTCAGGATATGTCACGAGAAGCTAATAAGCATTGGTCTTGTAAATCAAAGATAAGAAATTCAACTTTCTCCATGGCAGAAGCAAAGTGGCCGAGATTCCAGGCAAAAGATTGTAGCTCTTTTTACGGGCACACCCCTTTGCACACACAATTTCCAATATTACCACAATCACCATAAAGAAAATATTCAACCATTTAATAGTATCCTACAAAACCACTTTAGATAACAAACCGCAAGGGCTAAAACTCAGTTAAGTAAAGAAAGGATAATCACCTCTCCCTTTTGCATCATGGAGAAGCAACATTCACATTAACAATACTTAAACTCCCGAAAAAATATGAGCTACTAACTCCTCAAAATTAATGTATCACAATTAATAGACTAGCCGTTAGTAGAAGTAACAAGCCTTCCACATTTTTTGATAGCTGGTTTTCCCTAAAAAGCATCAAAGTGCTAGCTTATGGCATTTACAACTTCAGTATCGCCATAAACTAAAAACTACCGAGGACAAGCTCGGTAGGTTTTTCAAAATAAGTAAACCCCACAAAATTACAAGTAGGCCTAAAAACAGCCAACTTACTGCGTTCTAGTAGATAAACACCAACAAAACATATAAAACAAGCAAATTTTAATACAAAGGGAATCTAATGTAAAACAACCTACAACTTTATCAAACAGGCATTCTATTAGTATAACCTATCTCGTTCAACACACCACTTAAAAAGAAAGTGAACCGAACAACCCACATAGAACAATAAAATATACATAATGAACTCGGCAACACTGTTTTTCGCCTGTTTACCAAAAACATCGTTTCTCGAAAAACCAACATGGGAAATAATGCCTGCCCAGTGAACACTAAAAAGATTTTAACGGCCGCGTTAGCGTGAGCGTGCTAAGGTAGCGTAATAATTAGCCTTTTAATTGGAGGCCAGTGAATGGCAACACGGAAAACCCCTATATCATGTATACTGATAAAACTTTATTTTTGGGTGAAAAAGCCCAAATAACTGAGGAAGACAAAAAGACCCCGCGGAGCTTTACTTTGTCAAGCCAAACAAATCTGCCAGATAGGCTATGCTAATAAGTTTGGTTGGGGCAACCCTGGAACCAATAAAGCTTCCAGTATTAACTAAGAAACACATCAAAAACATCTTCGGACTAAAAAGAAGTTACCCCGGGGATAACAGCGTAATCCAACTTAAGAGTACGCATCGAAAGCTGGGTTTGCGACCTCGATGTTGGCTTAGGGAAATTCACATAAGCGCAGCCGCTATGAGAGAATAGTCTGTTCGACTATTATACCCTTACATGAGCTGAGTTAAGACCGGCGCAAGCTAGGTTGGTTTCTATCTCCTCTACATCACCCCACTCTTAGTTGTACGAAAGGACCCTGAGATATGCAAACTCCAGCAATCTTTTTACATAAATACACAACTCCACAATTAATTTAATACCTCACAAACTACCAAACGAGTTAGTATAGTAAATACCACCGATTTAGGATCGGTAAAAAAGACCTGCACCCTTACCCGTTAAACCCCGCAGAAAGGAAGCTATCGAGCAGTTAGCTGTTACCTAACTAAAGGTGGAACCTATCCACCCTTTCTACCTTAATCCGTCACCAGCTAATTTGGTGTAATGCGCACATTGGCCTTTCATGCCAAAAGAACATAAATTTGTACTTAGCTGTTAGCTCAACTAACTAACCGTTGGTTAGTTACATACCAGCGTACATATAGTAACACGAACCAGAAAATAGTTTAATGAAAATAGTAACTTTGGGAGTTACAGACTTAGCACTGCTAATTTTCCGAATCAAATCCCCAATACGCAAACACCACCCACTCCTCAAACTGCTAAATCACTCCTTATACGACCTACCGGCGCCAACTAACCTTTCCACATGATGAAATTTCGGATCGCTTCTAGGCTTATGTTTGGCAGCTCAAATTTTTACAGGCTTATTTTTAGCGATACATTACGTCCCAAACATCGAATTGGCATTTTATTCGGTAGCCCATATCTCTCGAGACGTTAACTATGGTTGACTTCTACGCACCGCACATGCAAACGGTGCATCCCTATTCCTCGTCTGTATCTACAGCCACATTGGACGAGGCATCTATTACGGATCTTATTTAGCCCAAGAGACATGGAACATTGGGGTAATTCTCTTATTCCTTATTATAGCAACAGCCTTTTTAGGTTACGTACTTCCATGGGGACAAATATCTTTCTGGGGAGCAACAGTTATTACCAACCTTCTCTCAGCAGTCCCGTACATGGGACAACTTCTAGTCTACTGACTATGAGGAGGATTTGCAGTAGCAAACGCCACCCTAAAGCGATTTTTTGTGCTTCATTTTATTCTTCCATTTGCAATCGCCGCTGCCGCAATCATTCACCTTCTTTTTCTACACGAAACCGGTTCAAATAATCCACTAGGCCTGTCAGCTGACACAAACCTGATTCCATTCCATACCTACTACACGCTAAAAGACTCAGTCGGATTTGCACTATTGCTGTTAGTGTTAACAATAATTTGCCTATTCTCGCCAAACATACTAACCGACCCAGAAAACTTCATCCCAGCAAACCCCCTAAGAACTCCTATTCATATTCAGCCAGAATGGTACTTCCTTTTTGCCTACGCCATCCTACGCTCTATCCCAAATAAACTCGGCGGAGTAATCGCCTTGGTTATATCAATCCTTATTTTAATTATGATCCCACTAACCCACAAAAACCTAATACGATCCACCGCTTTTTACCCGCTCAATCAGCTATTTTTTTGAGCACTAATTGGTATTTTCCTAATTTTAACTTGAATCGGTAGACGACCAGTAGAAAGCCCATTTATTTTTATCGGACAAGTTTTTTCTATCTTGTACTTTGGCTACTTTTTTATTGCACCAATAACCGCAAAAATGTGAGATATTGTAATCTTTAAAGCTTAAGCAAGTATAAAATTTCCTAAACATCTATATACATCACAGGTACGGGTAAAATAGTTTAAAACAGAACGTAACACTGAAAATGCTAAAATGGCTGGAGCCTTTACCCATAGTATACAAATACTCATTTGTATAATACATAAATATATGTAAGTAAAATTATAAATATAATACTAAACAAAATACCACCAGAACTAGAGAAATACGCATAAAAACTAGAATGCTTCCTCCTTGCACTACAGAATGCCTTTTTACCGCCTGATTAAGGCTATAAAACCCTCCCTGCCCCCCAAGAACTTCCATTCAACCAGAATCTAAATACAAGTGTATAATTACTCCTTTATTTATCCCGCTTCCAGATAAAAACCTCCCAGAAATCAGCCCTATAAACCACATAGAAGAAAGGAAATACTTCAACCCACCAGTTACTTTTTCTTTAACCTTAATAATTTTTACCCAAACAAAATACCCTAACCCCCCAAAAGTAACAACCCCAATTATAATTTTGGCAAACCCACCAACAATACTAAAACCATTAACATCCACCCACACAGCCTGCAAACTTCATCCCCCAACAATAGCCCCAACAGACAAGACTGTCATGGAGACAAGCATATAAACCCTCTCAACCCCAAAAGTAACCAGAGACCTACCAAAATACTGCCCAAAAACCCCTACAAGCATGAGCCGCATCCTGTAAACCAACCTTAACCCAGCCCCCGCCAAAACAACTAGTAACTCCAAACTACCCATTATCCTTCTAAAAGAATTCTCCAAAATTAAATCCTTAGAGTAAAATCCACTTAGAAAGGGTATTCCGCACAAAACTACTCTCCTCATCACTAAACACCTCCTCCTAAAAGGTAATAAGTTATTCAAACCCCCTAAAATACGCCTATCCTGTGTGTCTATCATTCTATGAATAATAGAGCCAGCGCACAAAAACAACAAAGCTTTGAACAAAGCATGCGTAAACAAATGAAAAACAGCAATAAAGGGGTAACCAATTCCAATAGTAAATATTATTAACCCTAACTGCCTCAAAGTAGACAAAGCAATAATTTTTTTCAAATCCGTCTCAAAGCAAGCCCTTAACCCCGCTATCAGCAAAGTAAGACCCCCAATTTTACTAAGAAACCTCAAAACCTCCGGAACTTCTACCAAAGAATCGTAAAATCGAATGACTAAATAGACCCCAGCAGTCACCAAAGTCGAAGAGTGAACTAAAGCTGACACGGGTGTAGGAGCAGCCATTGCGGCCGGTAACCAGGCAGAAAAAGGAATTTGAGCTCTTTTAGTTATACCGCCTACCACTAACAAAAAACAAACAAGAACCCCATAATCACCAAATATCCCCGTTCTTAATATTCAATCACCTCAATTCACCACCAAGCAAATACACAAAATTAATAAAACATCACCCACTCGATTAACCAAAACAGTTAATATACCAGCACCCAAAGACTTTTTATTCTGATAGTAAATTACTAAAGCAAAAGACACAATACCAAGACCATCCCAACCCAATAGAATAGTAATTAATCTAGGAACAAAAATTAACAAGTTCATTGACCCAACAAAAGCTATAATTAAAAGCATAAACCGACGCAAAAACACTTCTCTTTCCATATAAGATACGCTAAACAAAGATACACTTCCAGAGATTAAACAAACAAGGCAGGAAAAAGTAACCCTAATACAATCCACAATAATGGGGAAAGTTCACTCTATGCCACAAAACCTAAAAAATTGTCATTCAATTATATAACCTCTCACTATCCTTAAGTTTATATTGATTACACCAAAAAATCATAAAAAAAACCTAACACAGTAAAGGAAAACACCGGAAATAAGAGGAGCCCTCACATGTCTTAAATATCTCATTGTAATAATATCAAAACTAAATTGACCCAAATAGTCAACAAACTATCGTCTATTATACTTTCATTTTATGTCCTTGTTTAATAGTTTCCTGTTAAACCCCAACCCCATTATAAGTTTTTAAATTACAAAATACTATGTTTTTTTATATAACTAACATTTCAATATAAAATATGAAGGCTAGTGTTTTCCACGAATGAATTTGGATCATTAAATGGAGTCAACAAAACTCCGCCTTCATATATTTTAATTTACTATGTCTTGTAGTATATAACCCAAATTACTGTAAACTGCAACTTTACCAAAGCCTAACAGCGCCAAGACATAAATTTAGTATCACGCCGGGAATGAACGGACTACTCTGATGACGTAGAAAACGGGCTCATAAGCCCTGATACTTCTTAACAAGAAGTAGTATATAGAATTACATTTCGCTTACACCGAGACAAAGGCTTATTGCCCTTTTTGAAGTAAAGTGGCAGATAATTGCCTTAGGTTTAAGCCCTAATCATGGGGCACACCCCCTTTACTAAATCATCTCGCATACAATCTCTACACTGATTACCTACCTCCTAATCCTTTTAGCCGTAGCATTTTTCACACTTTTGGAACGAAAAATGCTTGGGTATTTCCAAATTCGCAAAGGCCCAAACAAAGTAAGCATCATAGGCTTACCCCAACCGCTAGCTGACGCACTAAAGCTTTTTGTAAAAGAGTGAGTAACTCCAGTATCGTCAAATCTCCTTCCATTTATTCTAACACCTAGACTGATACTAATCTTAGCTTTGAGGTTATGACAACTTTTCCCTTCCTTCAAGCTAAGGTTCCAAATAACACTAGGAATGTTCTTATTTCTATGCATCTCTTCATTATCCGTGTACACTACACTAATAGCTGGGTGAGCCTCCAACTCAAAGTACGCCCTTTTAGGGGCCATTCGTGCAATGGCCCAAACAATTTCATATGAGGTGACAATAACCTTAATTATTATCTTTTATCTTATATTAAAAAGGCAAATGGATATAGTAAGAATTCGCCAAACCAACCTCACCTTGCCAACCGCTCTTCTTTTAATCCCACTTGCTGTTATATGAATAACCGTAATTTTGGCAGAAACCAATCGAGCCCCATTTGATTTCGCAGAGGGGGAATCAGAGTTAGTATCTGGGTTCAACATCGAATACGGAGGGGCTGGGTTCGCCTTCCTATTCATAGCTGAATATAGAAATATCCTGATAATGAGCCTATTCAGGGCATCAATATTGACAGGACACTTAATTATTTCAGCCCCAATCGCAATTATATTCTTGTGGGCCCGAGCTACCTTACCGCGATACCGTTATGACCTTTTAATAAATATGGCCTGAAAATCTTTCTTATCAGTGAGATTAATAACGTTAGCTGCCTTAACCCCTCTCCTTTTGTTAAAAATTTAAGTTTGTGCTCAACCCATGCTGAGAGTATCTAAGTACAGTTGCCTTCCAAGCAAAAAGGCCTAAACAGGTCAGCATAACTGTGCAGTACCCTCGCAGTTATTACCTTATTTCTTTTATCATCTTTATGAATATACTGCACCCTAAATATAATCTTCCCAATACACCCCCTTTCTTTAGGTTTAATGGTCTTACTCCTTGCTTTTATTAGCTGCACCCTTATCGCTTCCGCAAGCCCATGATACGCATACATACTGTTTTTTATTTTTATCGGTGGAATGCTAGTAATATTTGCTTACATCGCTTCATTGTCACCTAACACAACATTTTCAATCAACAACCAACTAATCCCGCTAATCCTTATATTAATCACCTTTTTTTTACTAAAAAACTCAGCGAGAATACCTTCCTTAATAGGTAGGTCTGAACTCAAACTAAGAATTACATCAACAGCACAATCTCTAAGATTTCTATACTCAGACCAAGGGGTAGTAATACTTACGCTATTGGCTTGCATACTACTTTTTACAATAGTCGCCGCAGTAAAGCTATGTAAACCGACAGCAGGGGCATTACGGCCGTACAGAATACATAGGCATTAAAATACTCCACCATAAAATTTTATTTTATACTAATATTAAAATATTCTCATTATTGAGAGCCAAGCAAGATTTAATGGTAAAAATAACCCAAAACAAAGAACGTAATTAATATATTCTTCTATTATAACCCCACCACGAGCCCACAACGGACTCTGCCCATGCTGAGTAGCAGAGTATACGTACCAAGAGTATACAGCAGCCAAAAAAGTTATAAGCCCCGTAAAAATAGCAAAACCTATTGAGTACCTTAAAATAGAAATACCAAGCATCAACTCACTTCACAAATTTAAAGATGGAGGAGCAGCTATATTAATAGCACACATTAAAAACCAACATATAGCCATACCCGGGATTATCACCAACCCACCTTTTACAAGATACAGGCTTCGAGTATGATAACACTTGTAAGTTTCCCTCGCTAAAAAAAATATCCCCGAAGAGCACAACCCATGTGCCAATATCATAAGCAAAGCCCCAATTCACCCTCACTCAGTATTAGAGTAAATCCCCCCAAGAACCAAACTTATATGCCCAACAGAAGAATAAGCCACTAAAGCCTTAACATCAACCTGTGCAAAACATACCATACTAGCAATAGTGCCACCCATAAGGCCTAAACAAAAAACCACACTGACAGTTAAACACCTAGACAACCTTAAAATACTAAAAAACCGAATCAAACCATACCCTCCAAGCTTCAACAAAACACCAGCCAAAATTATAGAACCGGCTACCGGAGCCTCCACATGAGCCTTTGGTAGTCACAGATGAAACCCATAAATTGGTAACTTAACCAAAAAAGCCAACGAAGAACATAAAACAACCAATCACCCGCCCCAAAAGTAGCTTCCGCTTTTTCATCCATAAAAAACAGACCCCACCTCAGCTAAAACGAAAACTACTAAAACCAACAATGGTAAAGAAGCCCCAACAGTATACAGTATTATGTATTTACCGGCTTGCAGCCGCTCAGGTTGGTAACCCCAGCCCATAATAAGGAACAAAGTGGGAATTAACCTAAATTCAAATAAAACATAGAAATTAAACAAAGACCTAACACTAAAACAACAAAAAAGAACAACAGTCAAAACCAAAATTCTTAATACAAATGCCTTACTGCTATTCTTAACCTTTCCTACATCCCGCACTCTCGCCAAGACCCTAAAGCAACAAACCAAAATTGTTAAAGATACTAAACTAAATGAAAAATTATCCACCACAAAAAACCTACCATAGCAATTAGCCAAACCCAAAGAACTAAACCAAAGAAGCAAGCTAACAAGCAACATAATATTTCACCCTCAAGTAAATACCCACCAAAAAACTGATAACCCAAACCCCCTTATAGTCGCGACAAGCCCAGCCGTTACCAGTAAACTAAAAATGCCCAGACACTAACCTACTAACGTAGTCACTTCCAACCCCACGAACTAACGACACCAAAACCCTAAGCCCTAAAGCCGCCTCACAAACCCCGAAAGTTAAAAAAATTAAGCACAGCCTTCCTAATTCCCCCAAGACCCAAAATACCCTAAAAATAATAGTGTAAATACCCAAAGTAAAAACCTCCATCCTTAGTAAAACCCCAAAAAGACTCTTCCGTTGGGATACTAAACAAATACACCCTAACATAACCCCAATAACTCCGACACCCAACAAAGAGACAATCTTCACTTATTTAATCTTTTTTAGTAGACCTCACCAAATGTTTCTTAGTGAAACCCCACTTTAATTTCCTATTGACACCTTTTAACTTAAAGTCTTCCCCTTGGTAAGCTCCGTATTTACCAGAATTCCCCCATCAAACCATAATCCTAAGCCAAATAAAAAACACCAAGAAAACTCCAAAAACAAAAACCCACGATATAGGACTTAATTGAGGCATAAAAGAGCACCCTTACTGGGCAACTTAAACTTGACAAATTTATGTTATAAATTAACCAGCCCTTTACTAACCGAAACAAACTAATGAGCACCCTTTATTGGGTGATCTGAAGAGTACAAACCCACTAATAAAACAAAAACATAAGCCTGTAAAAACCTTACAGCAAACTCAAAAAGCACATAACCCCACATAACCCAACTCCCGAAAATCCTGCTTACCAAACTACCACTGCAAAGAAAACCAGACACATACTCACCAATAACGTGCAACATAAGATGCCCCATAGTAATATTAGCAGCAAGACGTACACCTAACGTAATAGGACGAATCAAAGTACTAATTCTCTCAATTAACACCAGCAAAGGAACCAAAATAACTGGTCTCCCCGTTGGGACTAGCTGCCCGGCTCTTCGAGACCAAGAATTAGTTCAACCCCTAAAAACTAAACAAAATCAAACAACTAAAGCCAATACAAACGTCAAAGATAAATGACTAGTCGGCCTAAAAACTCTAGGGATTATCCCAGTAATATTTAAAGAAAACAGCATTCAAAACAAACACACCTGCCCAAGCACAAAACCACCTAGAAACTTCCCAGAACACCTTTTCACTAACCCAACAATTAACTCTATTAATGAAAAAAAGACAAAGCTTATACCAGAGACACCCACTCAAGATCGAGCCAAACAAATCAACACACCCACAAAACCAGTACACCAAACAAATCCTAACATACTAAAACTAGTAGATGCACCCGCATCTAATGAAGAAAAAATATCTATTAACATTCCCGACATAGTAGTAGCCTACCTAAACTAAATCAACCAAACATATATTCTTACTAAGAACCCCACCAATAAATACACAAATAAAGAAAAATCCAAACCACATCAACAAAATGCCAATACCAAGCAGCAGCCTCAAAACCAAAATGGTGTGAGACTGAAAAATGGTGAAAATAACATCGCAACGTACATACAAATAAAAAAACACTCCCAATTAAGACATGTAGTCCATGAAACCCAGTCATCACAAAGAAAGTAGAGCCATAAACCCTATCTGCAACCCTAAAAGATGCCTCCTGATACTCCCCCCACTGAAGAAAAGTAAAATACGCCCCTAAAAAAACAGTCAATACTAACCCATAAAGTGCTTCTTCACGACTTCCACTCATCAATCCATGGTGGGCCCAAGTAACCCTAACACCAGAACCTAACAAAACAGCTGTGTTTAATAATGGAACCTTAAAAGCATTTAATGGTAAAACTCCCACAGGAGGCCAGACACATCCCAACTCCACTGTCGGAACCAACCTCCTATGAAAAAACCCTCAGAAAAAAGCGAAGAAAAAACACACCTCTGAAAAAATAAATAGCACTATCCCCCAACGAAGATTTATACTAACTCAACTTGTATGGTGACCTTGATAGGTCCCCTCACGCACCACATCACGTCACCATTGAACCATTGTAAGAAGAATTACAAAAATCCCCAAAGCCATTAAAAATACCCCTTTACCATGAAATCACCTCACCATACCAGTAGTAAGGAACAAAGCCCCCATTGCCGCCGTAAAAGGCCACGGGCTAAACTCCACCAAATGAAAAGGATTACGCAACATTATTATACTTTAACCAACAACAACTTTACCACACCTATTTCATCATCAATC